TTGTATGTAGCTTAAGCTTAAAGCATAGCACTGAAAATGCTAAAATGGTATGACCCTCCAACAAAGGTCTTGGTCTTGAACCTCATATTACCTAAAATCATCTGTTTATACATGCAAGCCTCATCACAACGGTGAAACAGCCACAACCACTAGAGCCGGCATCAGTCTATTGACCACAACGCCAAGCAATAGCCACACCCACACGGGCAACACAGCAGTAGTTAACATTAGGCCATAAGTGAAAACTTGACCAAGCAAGATGAGCATAAGGGCCGGTTAATCTCGTGCCAGCGACCGCGGTTACACGATAGGCCCAAAGTAATATTAACGGCGTAAAGATGACTAAAACGATCAGTCCAAACCTTAGGGAAGAAATCAAGCTGGGCTGTAAAAAGCCATAAGCACCATTAAGCACCATCCCTAACAACACACAACTTTGACTCATGAAAACCAGGACACAAACTAGGATTAGATACCCTACTATGCCTGGCCGTAACACACAATTAAATTACCAATTGTTCGCCAAACAACTACGAGTTATACTTAAAACTTAAAAGACTTGACGGTACTTCACCACGCCCTAGAGGAGCCTGTCCAATAACCGATAATCCACGATTAACCCAACCCCCTCTTGCCAACAGTCTATATACCGCCGTCGCCAGCTTACCTTGTAAAAGAAATAAAGTGAGCTAAATAGTACTAACACTAAAACGACAGGTCGAGGTGTAACTCATGAAGGGGCTAAGATGGGCTACATTCTCCAACCGAGAAAACGAACAACACTATGAAACTAGTCTTTAAAGGCGGATTTAGCAGTAAGATAAGAATAAAAAGCTTAACTGAACATAACGCAATGAAGTGCGTACACACCGCCCGTCATCCCTGCCACCACAACGTAAACTTAATAAACCAACGAAAATAAACCAAACAGGGCAAGTCGTAACATGGTAAGTGTACTGGAAAGTGCACTTAGAAACAAAAAGTAGCTTACACAAAGCGCTCGACCTACACTCGAACGACATTAATATTAATCTTTTTGAGCTGACTAAACGACTAACCACAAATATACCTTACCGAACAAACAAACCATTTGCCCCGCCCAGTAGTTGCGATCGAACAGCCACAAGTCATAACAAAGTACCGCAAGGGAACACTATTTAAGCAGTAAACAGCAAAGATCAACTCTTGTACCTTTTGCATCATGGTTTAGCAAGAACCCAGGGACAAGAAGAATCAAAGCCCCTCCCCCCGAAACCGAATGAGCTATTTTTAAGCAGTCTAACGGACGAACCCTTCTATGTAGCAAAATAGTGGGAAGACTTAAAAATAGAGGTGAAACGCCTATCGAATCCGGAGATAGCTGGCTACCCCATAACAGAATATAAGTTCTACTTTAGAGCAACACTTAATTAATTAACCATCTAAAGACAGTCAACAGGGGTACAGCTCTGTTGACCCAGGATACAACCTGAATTTGCAAGAAACTGATCCACCCTTAACCCGTAGGCCCTCAAGCAGCCACCCCAAAAAATATCGTCAAAGAATTGACCTAAAATAACCCCAACACTAATTAAAAACTTCAAATTAACTAAAGGTGGGCCTACACAAGTAGACACCATTATGCTAAAACTAATAATAAGATCCCCATCTCTTTACGCACCCCTCCGCTAAAAACAGAAAAACTACTAGCAATTAACAGACCACAAAAGGCAAACAAACAAACCCTTGATCACCTTAAAACCAACTGTGACCCCAACACAGGAGCGTTAAAAAGAAAGATTAACTGTTATAAAAGGAACTCGGCAACCCCGGACTCCAACTGTTTAACAAAAACATAACCTTTAGCCAAACAAGTATTAAAGGCGACGCCTGCCCAGTGAAAAATTAAACGGCCGCGGTATCCTAACCGTGCAAAGGTAGCATAATCATTTGTCTATTAATTGTAGACCTGTATGAAAGGCAAAATGAGAGTCCAACTGTCTCTTATAACAAATCAATTAAACTGATCTCCTAGTACAAAAGCTAGAATATTAACATAAGACCAGAAGACCCTGTGAAGCTTTAACTAACCTATTAAACCAAGTAATAGCTACTTTCGGTTGGGGCGACCTTGGAATAAAAAAGAACTTCCAATATATGACTTCCTCATAAATCAAGGCGAACAAGCCAATATTAGACCCAGTATAGCTGATAATCGAAATAAGTTACTCCAGGGATAACAGCGCTATCTTCTTTAAGAGCCCATATCAAAAAGAAGGTTTACGACCTCGATGTTGGATCAGGACATCCCAGTAATGCAGCCGTTACTAAAGGTTCGTTTGTTCAACGATTAACAGTCCTACGTGATCTGAGTTCAGACCGGAGCAATCCAGGTCAGTTTCTATCTATGAACGCTCCGCCTAGTACGAAAGGACCGGCATAGCAAAGCCAATACCACATGCACGCTTTAACCACAAAATATAGCACTTATTAACAAACCACCCCCTCTTAAACCTAGATAAGGTTAATTAAGGACCACTAGACCTTAATAATTTCAACCCTCCTCAACATCATAAACCCCTTACTCTACATCTTACCTATCCTCATCGCAGTCGCATTCCTTACCCTCCTAGAACGGAAACTGCTAGGGTATATACAACTACGAAAAGGCCCCAACCTAGTAGGCCCAATGGGCCTACTACAGCCAATCGCGGACGGCTTAAAACTAATTACAAAAGAAACAACAAAACCTACTCTTTCATCCCCAATCTTATTTACACTATCCCCCATCATAGCCCTATCCCTAGCCCTTATCTCCTGAGCACCAGTGCCAATACCCAACGCACTAACCAATATAAACCTCAGCCTACTATTCATTATAGCCATATCCGGACTATTTACATACACCATCCTCTGATCCGGATGATCATCCAACTCAAAATACCCTTTAATGGGAGCAATACGGGCCGTAGCCCAAATTATCTCCTACGAAGTCACATTAGGATTAATCATCATCTCATTGGCCACCATTTCAGGCGGCTATTCACTACACTCCTTCACAGAAGTACAAGAACACGCCTGACTATTATTTGCATCCTGACCCCTAGCAATAATATGATTTACCTCTACCCTAGCAGAAACCAACCGATCCCCTTTCGACCTAACAGAGGGAGAGTCTGAACTAGTCTCAGGATTCAACCTAGAGTTCTCGGCCGGGCCCTTCGCCCTACTCTTCCTGGCAGAATACACGAACATCCTACTAATAAACACCCTTTCAACCATAATATTCTTTAACCCCGGAGCCTCCAACCCCGAATTATTCACAATTAACCTAATAGCAAAAACAATAGCCCTAACTACCCTCTTTCTCTGAATTCGCGCCTCATACCCCCGATTTCGATATGACCAACTTATACATCTTCTATGAAAACAATATCTGCCCCTCACCCTAGCCATATGCCTACTTAACTTATTCACAACAACAGCATTCTGTGGAACGCCACCCCAATGGAAGTGTGCCTGAGAACACAAGGACTACCTTGATAGAGTAGACACGGGACCGCTAACCCCACTTCCTATATCAAAGAGGGAATCCCATCCCTGGCCCCCAAAGCCAGTATTTTTCTACTTAAACTACTCTCTGAAACCAAAAAAATACTCTCCTAGGACCCCCCCCTACCCCCCCCACTAGCTGGGTCCCGAAATTTGGCCTTATATGTACTCTTTACATATAGGGTCCTCATGTCGCTATGTATAATAATACATTAATCGTTTTGCCCCATGACTATCAAACGGGAATTTAACTTTAATTAATTATATACAAAACTGGCTCATTAACATATTTTCCTTCCCTCATTTTCTGGTCGTTCTATTCAGCAGAGGTTGTCCGTTATTAGTAACCATGGCTATCCACTTCAAACCGGTGTCCCGTGATTTAACCCTTCCCGTGAAATCCTCTATCCTTTCACCTCAGGCATACAGTCCCGCTTTTCACGTCCATATATTGTAACTCCTCCCGTTTATGTCCTTTCCAAGGCCGCTGGTTACACCTTCAAGGGCATCTCAATGGTCCGGAACCACCCCGCCTTACTTGCTCTTTCCAAGGCCTATGGTCGCACCCTTTATATTGGTACATTTCACCTCATGTTCTTATCACGTATGCCTGTTCCACCCCTGGTTGGCTTTTTTATAGGTACCTTTCACCTGACACCCATATATGCCCGTTACCGTCACCCCTCTCCGGGGTAGACCATTAGTCCAGGTGGAGCTATATTCTTGGTCTAGCACTTTCTCCTATATGGATACATCTCTTAATGCTCGTTATACATACTTTTCTCTACTACCGAAAATTTCATTATTTTTTATTAAAGAAATCCCGTTGTAAATACATTTTTTTACCCGATTTTTCAAATTTTTACCTAAACCCATCCCACTTTTCTATACCAAAATTTCAAACCCGAATTCCTATAAGAAATTTTTTTATTTTTAAATATTTATTTTTTTTAACGTGAAAAATAAAAAGATTATAAAAAACGCCGATCCATTTTCAAGATGCGAAATATCACTACTTCTTCCAGGGCGTCTGACTCACCGATGCAAACCCCCCCCCCACAGACAAAGCCATTTTTGTCTTTATTTTTAATTACGTCCGAGATTTTTATATATTAAGGTAGCAAAGCACGGCCATGCAAAAGGCTTAAAACCTCAACACAGATGTTCAAATCATCTCCTTAATACTAGAAAACCAAGATTCGAACTTGGACCTAGAAGCCCAAAACTTCTAATACTACCCTATAATATTTTCTAAGTAAAGTCAGCTAAATAAAGCTATCGGGCCCATACCCCGAAAATGTCCTAAGGCCTTTACTAATCAACCCAACATCCCTAGTAACCATCATGACCAGCATTATCCTAAGCACTGCTCTAATTACCACAACAACGCACTGACTAATAGCCTGAGTCTGCTTAGAAATTAATACCCTATCAATAGTACCAATTATCTCAAAACCACACCACCCCCGAGCAACAGAAGCAACAACAAAATACTTCCTAACACAGACTATCGCCTCCACAGCCATCCTATTCGCAGCAACAATAAATGCACTAAATACCTCAAACTGAGAAATTACCCTCACAACAGAAACCACAACCATAAAAATCATTACACTAGCTCTAATAATAAAAATAGCTGCGGCCCCATTCCACTTCTGATTACCAGAAGTAGTACAAGGAGCTACAACCCTAACAGCCCTAACAATCCTAACTTGACAGAAAATTGCGCCCCTCAGTATCCTTCTTACCAGCCACAACAACACCAACCTAACAATTCTTAGCTCGTCAGCAATCCTATCCGTACTAATTGGCGGAATTGGAGGATTAAACCAAACCCAACTACGAAAACTTATAGCCTTCTCATCCATCACACACACAGGATGAGTCCTCGCAACCATCACCCTAGCACCAAATATCTCCATCCTAACCTTCTTAATCTACACAATAACTACCACCCCAATCTTCATCACACTTAATACATCATCAGCAACAACCATTAAAGACCTAGGAATTATATGAACCATCTCCCCCCACCTAATACTTATTATATTAATAACCATCCTATCCCTAACCGGCCTGCCCCCCCTCACAGGGTTTATACCAAAATGACTAATTCTCAATAAAATAACCGCCCTTAACCTGACCACAGAAGCCACCCTCATAGCAATATCCTCCTTACCAGGCCTATATGTCTACATCCGACTTACTTACATCCTGTCCATAACAATACCCGCCCACACATCCACCACACAAATAAAATGACGATCACCACACAAGAAATTCCCACTATCCTCAATCACACTAGCAACCATAATAACACTACTTCTACCCCTCTCACCAAACCTCTAGAAACTTAAGTTATATTAAACTAGGGACCTTCAAAGCCCCAAATAAAGCACGACTTTAGTTTCTGTAGAGCTTGCAGTACTACCACGTCTCCTGCTTGCAACACAGACATTTTAACTAAACTAAAGCTCTCTAGACTAGTGGGCCTCGATCCCACAAAAACTAATTAACAGCTAGCTGTCCAAACCAACGGACTTTAATCTACCTTCTCCGTTTTTGAGCGGAGAAAAAAACGGAGAAGCCCCGGGCAGAGGGCCGACTTCAGATTTGCAGTCTGACATGATGACACCTCGGGGCTTGGCAGCAAGGACTACCTATGTGTAAATTTACAGTTTACCGCTTTAATCAGCCATACTACCTGTGTATATCACCCGTTGACTATTTTCAACTAACCACAAAGATATCGGAACCCTGTATCTTATCTTCGGCGCATGGTCCGGATTAGTGGGTGCCGGCCTAAGCATCCTGATACGCATGGAGCTGACACAACCGGGGTCATTATTTGGCAGCGACCAAATCTTTAATGTCTTAGTAACCGCCCATGCATTCATCATAATCTTCTTCATAGTTATACCTATTATGATCGGAGGGTTTGGAAACTGACTTATCCCACTAATAATCGGAACCCCAGACATAGCTTTCCCTCGAATAAACAACATAAGTTTTTGGCTCCTACCCCCAGCGCTACTCCTACTACTATCCTCCTCCTACGTTGAAGCAGGCGCGGGAACAGGCTGAACCGTGTACCCTCCCTTGTCCGGAAACTTAGTCCACTCTGGCCCCTCCGTAGACTTAGCCATCTTCTCCCTCCATCTAGCAGGAGCATCCTCTATCCTTGGGGCAATCAACTTTATTACCACATGCATTAACATAAAACCCAAGTCAATGCCAATATTCAACATCCCCCTTTTTGTCTGATCCGTCATAATCACCGCAATTATACTACTCCTAGCACTGCCAGTCCTTGCAGCAGCAATCACCATGCTACTAACGGACCGAAACTTAAACACAACTTTCTTCGACCCTTGCGGGGGCGGGGACCCGGTACTGTTCCAACACCTATTCTGGTTTTTTGGACACCCAGAAGTTTATATCCTCATCCTACCCGGATTTGGCATTATCTCCAGCATCATCACTTTTTATACAGGGAAAAAAAACACATTCGGATACACTAGCATAATCTGAGCAATAATATCTATTGCAATTCTAGGGTTTGTAGTCTGGGCCCATCATATGTTCACTGTAGGTCTAGACATTGACAGCCGCGCCTACTTCACAGCAGCCACAATAATCATCGCAGTACCAACGGGAATCAAAGTATTTGGCTGACTAGCCACTCTCACCGGAGGACATATTAAATGACAAACCCCAATCTACTGAGCCCTTGGGTTTATCTTTTTATTCACTGTTGGCGGTATAACCGGAATTATCCTAGCAAACTCATCCCTAGATATCGTGCTCCATGACACCTATTACGTTGTAGCACACTTTCACTACGTACTATCCATAGGGGCAGTTTTCGCCATCATAGGCGGCCTCACCCACTGATTCCCCCTATTCACAGGATACGCACTAAATCAAACTCTAACTAAAACCCAATTCTGAGTAATATTTTTAGGTGTTAACATAACATTCTTCCCACAACACTTCTTGGGGCTCGCCGGCATGCCCCGACGATATTCAGATTTTCCAGACGCCTTCGCCCTATGAAATACCATCTCATCAATCGGATCAACAATCTCTCTAATTGCAGTACTTATATCACTATTTATTATCTGAGAAGCACTAACATACAAACGTAAACCCACACTCCATCTAGGAAAAAAAACTCATATTGAATGACTACACGGAACACCACCCCCATACCACACCCACACCGAACCCACTTTCATACCCAACAACACATACGCACCAATCCGAGAATATATTACATACATACAATGACCTTGACCCGAGAAGAGACAGACTTTAACTGCCACCTATTAATTTCAAGTTAATCGCACAATTATGCTTTCCTCCCGAGAACCTAGTAAACGCATTACGTGACTTTGTCATAGTCAAATCACATCACTTGTGGTTCTCACATGCCATACGCAGCCCAACTATCACTTCAAGAAGCCCTAAGCCCAACAATAGAAGAAGTCGTATTCCTACACGATCACGTCCTCCTCCTTACATGTCTAATAACACTAGTAGTCTTAATGTTTACCATCACTGCAACCGCAGCGGCCCTCACTCACAACGACCCGTCAGAAGAGGTAGAACAACTAGAAGCTGCATGAACAGCCGCCCCAATTATAATTCTTATCTTAACCGCCCTACCATCAGTCCGATCCCTATACCTGATAGAAGAAGTATTTGACCCTTACCTCACAATTAAAGCTACTGGCCATCAATGATACTGAAACTACGAGTACTCAGACGAGACCCATATCTCATACGACTCCTATATACTACAAACACAAAACCTCCCCAAAGGTTCACCCCGCCTACTCGAAGTTGACCACCGAATAGTCCTACCGGCAGGACTACAAACCCGAATCGTAGTAACCGCAGAAGACGTCCTCCACTCATGAGCAATCCCATCCCTAGGCATCAAAGTAGACGCCGTACCAGGACGACTAAATCAAATCCCCCTAGCAGCCTCCCGCACAGGCGTTTTTTTCGGTCAGTGTTCAGAAATTTGTGGGGCGAATCACAGCTTCATACCCATTGCAGCAGAAGCTATCCCCTTATACCACTTCGAACAATGACTAGCCTCCGAGCAATCACTAAGAAGCTTTTATAGCATCAGCCTTTTAAGCCGAAGAAGAAATAACACTTTCCTTAGTGGATGCCGCAACTAGACATTGTACATATCCTCACTATTTACCTGTGAACCTGAACAACCCTCACCCTAATCACATTAAAAGTTAAAAATTTCACATTAGCCGTCAAACCAAAAAAACAGCCTCAACCAACCCCCCAACAAACAACACCCCACATGCCATGAACATAAACATATTTGAACAATTCATAAGCCCAGAGCTTGCTCTCTTCCCAACGGCACCCCTATCAATTCTAATTCCCCTTTTTCTGGTCCACCACAAATCTACACTCTTGGGAAACCGCATAACAACCGCTATTACTTGATTCCTAAAAATATTTATATCAAACATAACAAATCAACTCACCCCCAAAGGACAAAAATGATCCCCCTTGTTAGCCGGCCTCATCCTAATAATTCTACTGTCCAACCTACTTAGTCTACTACCATACACCTTCACACCGACCTCCCAACTATCAATAAACATAGCCCTAGCTCTCCCCCTCTGGCTAGCTACTGTCCTTACCGGCCTAAAAAACAAATTCTCCTTGGCACTAGCCCATCTATTGCCAGAAGGCTCCCCAACCCCTCTAATCCCATTCATAATCCTAATTGAAACAGTCAGTCTACTAATACGACCTATCGCACTAGGAGTGCGACTCACAGCCAATATCACTGCCGGCCACCTCCTTATAACAATGGTGGGCTCTGCCACCATCAATCTTATTAACACCTACACCTCTGTCAGCTCCCTAGCATTAACCCTTCTACTTCTACTCACACTCCTAGAGCTCGCAGTGGCCTGTATCCAGGCCTACGTCTTTGTCCTTCTAATCACCCTTTACTTACAAGAAAACACATAATGGCCCACCAACTCCACCAATACCACATAGTAGACCCAAGCCCATGACCACTAACCGGAGCAGCAGGCTCCCTTCTACTAGCCTCAGGACTAGCCTTATGATTTCACACAACCACAACGCTAGTACTAAAATTAGGACTTCTAACCCTTTCACTCACCCTCATTCAGTGATGACGAGACGTAATCCGAGAAGGCACCTACCAAGGACACCACACCCTAGGCGTACAAAAAAACATACGATATGGCATAATCCTATTTATCACATCAGAAGTCTTTTTTTTCCTGGGGTTCTTCTGGACCCTCTATCACGTAAGCCTTGTACCCACACCAGAACTAGGCGCAGAGTGACCACCAACAGGAATTAACCCATTAAACCCGATAGACGTACCACTACTCAACACCGCAGTACTACTCTCATCCGGAGCAACTATCACATGATCACACCACACCATAATAAAAGGACATAAAAAAGAAGCCACTTATGCGTTAATAATCACTATTGCCCTAGGGATTTACTTCACAGCCTTACAGATATCAGAATACATAGAAACACCTTTTACCATCTCAGACAGTGTATACGGCTCACTATTTTTTGTAGCCACCGGATTTCATGGCCTCCACGTAATAATCGGGACCTCCTTCTTATCAGTCTGCCTAGTACGCCTCATTCAATTTCATTTCACAACAACCCACCACTTTGGGTATGAAGCGGCTATCTGATATTGACATTTCGTAGACATCGTATGACTTTTCCTATATGTATCAGTATACTGATGAGGCTCATATTTCTTTAGTATACAAGTATAAATGCCTTCCAAGCATAAGGGCCCCCACGGGAAGAAATAATCAGCCTAATACTCCTCATTACTATAGCCATAGCAACAGCAACCCTCCTATACATAATCAACGCTTTAATACCAAAAAAACCAGATATTAACAAATTATCTCCCTACGAATGCGGATTTGACCCACTAGGCAATGCACGATCCCCCATCTCCATCCAATTCTTCCTGGTCGCCATCCTATTCATCCTGTTTGACCTAGAAATTATCCTACTTCTACCCATCCCCTGAAGCCTTAGTACAAACCCAACAAGCATTACTACAGCCATAATCACAACCCTACTAGGCATCCTTACACTAGGCCTAGTATACGAGTGGCTTCAAGGCGGACTAGAATGAACAGAATGTTGGAGTAGTCTAATCAGATGTTTGATTTCGACTCAAAAGAACTTAACTAATAAGCCCCAACAATGGAACTAATAAAAACTGTCCTAGCTGTAGCCTTTATAACCACCCTCCTCAGCCTCTCTATACAACACAAACATCTTATATTAGCACTTATATGCATCGAAACAATAATACTCCTTCTATTCATACTACTAGTCATCTACACCTCAACCTCATTAACCCTATCACAAACCCCGATACCAATTATTCTGCTCACCATCTCTGTCTGCGGAGCAGCAGTAGGCTTAAGCCTTGTTGTTGCAATCACACGAACCCACGGAAACGACTTCCTAAAAAACTTAAACCTCCTATAATGCTAAAAACTTTTATCATAACAGCAATACTAATCCCAACAATCCTTACCCTAAAACCCAAAATGCTCTACCCAGCAACAACCTCTTACATGTTTACATTAACACTACTAAGTCTGACCCTCCTACAACCTAAATCAAACACGCTCATAAATCTAGACACCATTTCAGCACCTCTCCTCCTACTCTCCTACTGACTTCTCCCCTTAATAACCATTGCCAGCCAACACGCAATAATCAAAGAACCCCTACAACGACAACGCACATTTCTAGCAACACTCACACTCCTCCAACTATTTATCGCAATAACATTCATAGCCTCTAACCTTACCCTAATGTACATCATATTTGAAGCTACCCTTATCCCCACCCTAATTATCATTACACGCTGAGGACAACAAACAGAACGACTAACCGCAGGAACATACTTTATGCTATACACACTAACAACTTCACTACCCCTACTTATAGCAATTATCTTCCTAAACAACTCAACAAACACCCCAACCTACTTCCTACAATTACTACAACCCCCCAACCAATGAACAAGCCTTCTACTATGACTAGCCTGCCTAACCGCATTCCTAGCAAAAATACCCATTTACGGACTACACCTCTGACTTCCAAAAGCCCATGTAGAGGCCCCTATTGCTGGCTCAATAGTATTAGCAGCAATTCTTCTAAAACTCGGAGGGTATGGCATTATCCGCATAATGCAAATTCTGCCTACAACAAAAACTGACATATTCCTCCCATTCATCGTGCTAGCCTTATGAGGAGCCATCCTGGCCAACTTAACATGCCTACAACAGACAGACCTAAAATCCCTAATTGCCTACTCCTCCATTAGCCATATAGGCCTAGTAGTAGCCGCAATCATCATTCAAACACCATGAGGACTATCAGGGGCAATAGCCCTAATAATTGCCCACGGCTTCACCTCCTCAGCACTCTTCTGCCTAGCCAATACAACCTATGAACGAACACACACTCGAATCTTGATTCTTACACGAGGACTCCACAACATCCTACCCATAGCTACAACCTGGTGACTGCTGACCAACCTTATAAATATCGCCATCCCCCCCACTATAAACTTTACAGGCGAACTACTAATTATATCCGCCTTGTTCAACTGATGCCCAACAACAATCATCATGCTCGGACTATCAATACTAATTACTGCCTCCTACTCACTACACATATTTTTATCAACACAAATAGGACCAACCCAACTAAATAATCAAACAGAACCAACACACTCACGAGAACACTTATTAATAACCCTACATTTCATCCCACTAATAATAATCTCTATAAAGCCAGAACTAATCATCAGAGTGTGCGTAATTTAAAAAAAATATCAAGTTGTGACCCTGAAAATAGATACCCCTCGCACACCGAGAGGTATAGAAGACCTGCTAACTCTTCAATCTGGTAAAATACCAGCCCTCTCTTCTACCAAAGGAGAATAGTTACTCCCCTGGTCTTAGGCGCCAAAACTCTTGGTGCAAATCCAAGTGGTAGAATATGGGCCTAACAACACCAACTATCATCCTGACAGTCTTCCTCTCACTAACCGCTTCTACAATTCGCCCCACCCCTAAACATAAGCTCAACAACACTAAATACACCCTAATACTAATATTCATAATTAGCCTAATCCCCCTTAACACACTATTAAACAATAACAACGAACTAACAATAACGCTATTCCCCCTAATTACAACTCCAACAGAAAACATTAATATCTCCCTCACACTCGATACACTATCCTTAACCTTTATCCCAGTAGCGCTATTCATTACATGATCCATTACTGAATTCTCCATGTGATATATATCCTCTGACCCAAACATTAACAAATTCATTAAATACTTGATCACCTTTTTAATTACAATAATAATTATCATTACAGCCAATAACATATACCAACTCTTTGTAGGGTGAGAGGGAGTTGGGGTTATATCCTTCCTCCTAATTGGATGATGGGGGGCACGATCAGACGCCAACACAGCAGCCCTACAGGCCATTATTTACAACCGAATTGGTGACATTGGCCTCCTCCTTACCACCACCTGACTTATTACTTTCTCCTCAATAAGCATACAAGAACTACTAATTCAATATGAAACAGTCAACCTTATCCCTACGATAGGCCTCTTAGCAGCTGCTGCCGGAAAATCAGCACAATTTAGCCTCCACCCATGACTGCCAGCAGCAATAGAAGGCCCCACACCAGTGTCAGCCCTCCTCCACTCTAGTACTATGGTCGTAGCCGGAGTATTTCTACTAGTTCGACTTCACCCTATCCTTAACAACAGCCATACCATAAAAACAATATGTTTAATTCTTGGGGCAACAACAACCATATTCGCTGCAGCCGCAGCAATCACACAACACGACATCAAAAAAATCATCGCCCTGTCAACCACAAGCCAATTAGGGTTAATAATAACAATACTCGGACTAAACCAACCCACTCTTGCCTTCCTTCACATGACCATGCACTCCTTCTTCAAAGCACTCCTATTCCTATGCTCCGGCTCATTCATCCACAACCTAAAAAATGAACAAGACCTTCGAATAATGGGCAGCCTATTAAAAACTATACCTATAACCTCATCATTCACCATAATCGCCAGCCTATCCCTCATAGGAATACCATTCCTATCAGGTTTCTATTCAAAAGACACCATCATCGAAACTATAACCAACTCACACATCAACCTATGAGCCCTAACAATTACACTAATCGCGACAACACTATCAGCCGCTTACAGCATACAAATCATTCTTATAATCCTAACAGGACCAACACACACCACCACCAGCCCTCACAAAGAAACCAAAAACATTATTCCCCCCCTAATCCGCCTCACCATTACATCCATCCTCGCCGGAACCCTCACTAAACTATCCACCCTACAAACCACCTCTATAATAACAATACCAAAAACAGTAAAACTTATAGCACTAACCATAACAGCCCTTGGAGTCATCATATCAAAAGACTTCATACAAGCAACATCACCTTTACCTCCACAAAAACCAAAAACGATCAACCTCTTCTTCAACCAACTAGCATTCTTCAATGTCCCACATCGAGCCATAACCATAAACACCCTAAAATCTAGCCAACAAATCTCAACAGAACTAATAGACCTCTGAACTTTAGAAAATTACGGCCCCAAAGGTCTCTCAAAAACAATCACCCAACTAATCCTTCTCTCTACACAACAAAAAAACATGATCAAAAACTACATAACTACCTTTACCCTCACCCTCATTACTTTACTAGTCCTGGGGTCACCCTAAAAGGACGGAACCCCCCCAGACGTGTCCAACCTAAAACCACCAAAACAGAAAACAAAGCCACAATCAAACCTCAAGCACATATCACTAACCCCGCCCCTCCACCACAATAAAAAACACCATAACCATTCACCTCTAAACACACTCAACCCTCCCACCCAGAATAAACCAACAAGCCCTGCCCACACCCCCCCAAAACCAGCACTAACACACCCACTACAACTCCAACACCTGCCAACATAAAAAAATACCAAACCCCACTAAACCCCACGGCAACCTCCCCTTTTTCCACACTCACACAATAACCAAAAACTACAACCAATCCCCCCAAATACACAATATACATTACTAACGCCGCATAAGTACGACCCATCATAACCATAGCGACACAACAAAAAAAAGAAACACCCATTAAAGAAATTACCCCCCGATAAGGTACAGCAGTAAAACCTAATGTCACCACACCAAAAAATACTATAACCAAAATAAAATAAAGTAAATATTCCACTAAAAACATAATTTCTGCTCTCATAGAGTCCTGCGGCCTGAAAAACCACCGTTGTATATCAACTACAAAAACATGCCTCACCAACACATACTTACACTATTTAGTCTACTTCCAGTAGGAACAAACATCTCAATTTGATGGAACTTTGGATCAATACTACTTGCCTGCCTAATAATCCAAATTACCACAGGCTTCTTCCTAGCAATCCACTATACAGCCAACATTAATTTAGCCTTTTCCTCTATCATCCATATCTCCCGAGACGTACCATACGGCTGAATCATACAAAACACACACACCATCGGCGCATCCTTATTCTTCATCTGCATCTACATCCACATCGCACGAGGAATTTACTATGGCTCCTATCTAAATAAAGAAGTATGACTATCAGGCACCACCCTCCTAATCATTTTAATAGCTACCGCTTTTTTTGGCTATGTTCTACCATGGGGACAAATATCATTCTGAGCAGCAACAGTAATCACAAATCTTCTAACCGCCATCCCATATCTAGGCACAATACTTACTACCTGACTATGAGGTGGTTTCGCAATCAATGACCCAACACTAACCCGCTTCTTCGCCCTACATTTTATTCTTCCATTCGCTATCATCTCCTTATCATCAATCCACATCCTATTACTCCACAATGAAGGCTCCAACAACCCACTAGGAACAAACTCAGACATCGACAAAATCCCATTCCACCCTTACCACTCTTACAAAGACACCCTTATACTGACAATAATAATAACCCTACTATTTATCATCCTCTCACTATACCCCGACATATTAAACGATCCAGAAAATTTTTCAAAAGCTAACCCCCTAACCACCCCCCAACACATCAAACCAGAGTGATACTTTCTATTCGCTTACGGCATCCTCCGATCAATCCCGAATAAACTTGGCGGAGCCCTAGCCTTAGTTCTATCCGTCGCCATTCTCTTCACAACACCCTTTATCCACACCTCCTATGCCCGATCCATAATATTTCGACCCCTCATACAACTTATATTCTGAACCTTTGTCACTACATTTATCATCATTACCTGAGCAGCCACCAAACCAGTAGAGCCCCCATTTACAGAAATTGGCCAACTTACCTCAATTTTATACTTCACATTCTTCATAGCAAACCCCCTACTCGGCCTAGTAGAGAATAAAATCTCAAAATTCACCTGCCCTAATAGCTTAAACCCTTAAAGCGTTGTTTTTGTAAACCAAAGCCGGATATTCCTTAGGGTAACCAACCAACACCCACACTACTTTAATACCAAAACCAAAAAAATACTCTCCTAGGACCCCCCCCTACCCCCCCCACTAGCTGGGTCCCGAAATTTGGCCTTATATGTACTCTTTACATATAGGGTCCTCATGTCGCTATGTATAATAATACATTAATCGTTTTGCCCCATGACTATCAAACGGGAATTTAACTTTAATTAATTATATACAAAACTGGCTCATTAACATATTTTCCTTCCCTCATTTTCTGGTCGTTCTATTCAGCAGAGGTTGTCCGTTATTAGTAACCATGGCTATCCACTTCAAACCGGTGTCCCGTGATTTAACCCTTCCCGTGAAATCCTCTATCCTTTCACCTCAGGCATACAGTCCCGCTTTTCACGTCCATATATTGTAACTCCTCCCGTTTATGTCCTTTCCAAGGCCGCTGGTTACACCTTCAAGGGCATCTCAATGGTCCGGAACCACCCCGCCTTACTTGCTCTTTCCAAGGCCTATGGTCGCACCCTTTATATTGGTACATTTCACCTCATGTTCTTATCACGTATGCCTGTTCCACCCCTGGTTGGCTTTTTTATAGGTACCTTTCACCTGACACCCATATATGCCCGTTACCGTCACCCCTCTCCGGGGTAGACCATTAGTCCAGGTGGAGCTATATTCTTGGTCTAGCACTTTCTCCTATATGGATACATCTCTTAATGCTCGTTATACATACTTTTCTCTACTACCGAAAATTTCATTATTTTTTATTAAAGAAATCCCGTTGTAAATACATTTTTTTACCCGATTTTTCAAATTTTTACCTAAACCCATCCCACTTTTCTATACCAAAATTTCAAACCCGAATTCCTATAAGAAATTTTTTTATTTTTAAATATTTATTTTTTTTAACGTGAAAAATAAAAAGATTATAAAAAACGCCGATCCATTTTCAAGATGCGAAATATCACTACTTCTTCCAGGGCGTCTGACTCACCGATGCAAACCCCCCCCCACAGACAAAGCCATTTTTGTCTTTATTTTTAATTACGTCCGAGATTTTTATATGTTG